CATTAGTAGAAATTGTTTGATGTAGCGAGTAATAGGCTCTTTCGCCGTTCAAGAATTCTTGTTTAGGCAGTTCATATCATCCACACATAGTGATCTAAGATTTCAATTCTTCCATGTTTCAGCAGTAGCATATTGTTCCATGGAGCTAAGGCCAAAAAGATGGAAGAAACAAGTGTTTCCACGACTCTACCATCCGGCCAATTCTGTTCCACTTCATCCCCTTTTCATGGGCACATATCTTTACGGCTAAGGAATGGGGAATCTTTCTCCTGTTACATGAATCAAATGTTTCATTTCATCCGGGAAAAGCCATCTCTTTCTCAACAATGTCTTTGTCATTTGATCCAATAGCGTTCCGTTAGATAGGAACAGATTTGATAAATACTGATAACTCTCGGATAGAGTATTAGAACGGAAAGATCCATTAGATAATGAACTATTGGTTCTAAACCATCTCTGGCGATGAATCAACAATTCGAAGTGCTTTTCTTGCGTATTCTTGATGAACCAGCGTTTATATATAGATGTAGGAGGATTTGTTTGGGAAGCAATAAGCCCCTTTGACATCTCTTCATCTGCAAAGAATTCTCGACGTGAAAACACAGAGACAGAGGGCTGATCTTTGAATAGGGAAAAGAATGGATCCGCAGGGTCCCAAATGAATTGGCTTGTTCGAAAAAAGCCTTGTTCTTTGGAAGATCTATCTCGTGTCTGGTACTGCATGGTTCCACTCTGCAAGAACTCCGAATCATTCTCTTGAAGCTCATCCTCTTTATGATAAATGATCCATTTGCCCCGAAATGACCCAGTCCAATAGGGAAATCCCAATTCCGTGGGCCTTTCGATACAATCAAATAGATTGCCACAAGGGCGCCATATTCTAGGAGCCCAAACTATGTGATTGAAGAAATCCTCCTCTATCTGTTGCGGATCAAGGGCCCCTTCCCCTTCTTCAAACTCCGATTCGTATTTTTCATATAGAAATCTCTGATCAACGATAGAACAAGATCCATTTTGCATCATATCTAACTGATTCCTTGGTTCGGACCGAAGAAGTAATGTCACTCGATTATTATCAAACTGACTGCAATATTTTTCTGTCCGTGAGGATCCCGCCAGAGCGCCTTCTACTTCTAATAGTAATAATAGTAATAGGCCATGAACTAGATCAGAATCATTCTCAACGAATCCATAAGAAGTGATCCAATCTTTTTCATCGTGTCTGGATGAAGACCAAAGATCTTGAGCGACCGATCCGGCAGAACAACTCAAAAGATAAAGAAGTATCGTGAATTTCTTCATGCTCGTTCCAAGTTCGAAGTACCATTTGTACAAATAAGAATCCCCTCCCTTACATGATTTCTTCTTCATATAGATAGATATAGGATCTATGGGGCAATTACTTAGAAGTACATTTTGTGTAACAGCCCTTCCTATCTGATAGAAAAGGATCCCATGATCCTGAACCGATCTTATCTGGGATCGAAAATCCCAAGTTTTTCTATGAAGAGCTGATCTAATTGTATTAGTTTCTATAATGGATTTCTTCTGTGTAATACTAATTGATAGGGCCTCATTGATAAGTGCTACAAGATCTCGCGCATTGGAACCCATGGTTATGGACCCGAATCCGTTAGTATGGAACATCTTCTTTTCCAAGTGAAATCCCCTAGTATATGAAAGAATGAAAAAGTGCTTTCGTTGTTGTGGAAGAAGAAGCCTTCGTATCTTAATGCATGTATTTAATTTATTCGGAGCTATTAGAGCGGGATCCACTTTTTGGGGAATATGAGTCGAAGCAATAACAAGAATCTTTCCAGTGGAACATCTTTCACAATCCCTGGAGATATAGTTCTCTAATAGACCGAGGGATAAGTAATTCGACTCATTCACATGCAGATCATGAATGTTTGGAATCCATATTATGCAAGGAGACATTGCTTTTGCTAATTCGAATTGAAGGGTGATATCAAATCGGTCTATTTTCGGCGTCATATACATAGTTAGCACATTCGTCATAGTTAGCAGCTCCGTATCAATATCAAGGTCATCATCACTATCATCAATATCGTCACTATCATCAATATCGATATCGTCACTATCATCAATATCGATATCATCAATAAGATAACCTTTAGGCTTGTCATCCAGGAACTTGTTCGGAAATACCGTAATGAAAGGAACATAGGAGTTTGTCGCTAGGTATTTGACCAAACAGGATCGTCCAGTTCCTATAGAACCTATCACTAAAATACCTCTAGAAGGGGATAGGGCTAAGCGGAGCGAAAAGGGTTTTCCATGAGGAGATGGGGAATGAAAACTATTAGCCCCACACGAGGTTTGTGAATAAGTGATTGTCTGATAATGAGCAAGGAATATCCGTCTTTCTGCTAAACAGGATCTATTGAACTCATAATTCATTAGATCCTTTTGATGAATGTCAACTAAGTATCGTAAGGAAATTGATCCCGGTTGTTCAATCATTTGATAACCAGAGTCA